GTTAGAAGTCAGAAAGAACCTGTTATGAGAAAAGAAAGAGGACTGGAATCTATACATTGATTCTTTTTTTGTTTTCGCAATTTTTTTTGAACCGTATGCACCAAAAGGTGCATGTACGGTTTCTAAGGAATATACCTGTACCCTAATCAACCGACTTTATCGAGAAAGATTGCTTTTTTTAGGCCAAGCAGTTGATAGCGAGATCTCAAATCAACTTATTGGTCTTATGATATATCTCAGTATCGAAGATGATACCAAAGATCTGTATTTGTTTATAAACTCTCCCGGTGGATGGGTAATCCCCGGAGTAGCTATTTATGATACTATGCAATTTGTACGACCAGATGTCCATACAATATGCATGGGGTTAGCCGCTTCAATGGGATCTTTTATCCTGGTTGGGGGAGAAATTACCAAACGTCTAGCATTCCCTCACGCTTGGCGCCAATGAGGTTTTTATTTGAGAGAAATAAAGAAGACTATGCCTTCGCCCTATGAAATATGAATATTAAGTAATAATAGCATGGCACTTCGAATTCGATACGAGAAATTTTTGCATTGTCAAAAAATTAGATTATGTATCGAAAGGGTGGTATGAGAGAAAGGATATTTCCGATTTTCTCTTATTTATCGGGAGTCCACTTCAGCGTCACAAACCTTTTTGTTTTTATTTTGGAAGACTCTTAACAATATTTATGTTATGTAAAGAGTGTGAAAAAAGATTTTTCCTCATTTGATTGCATCAAAAAGAAACTTTGGGATTGCTGAATCACAGACAAAAAAACAATAAAAATGAATATAAATATATAAGGCAACGGAGCCATCATAGTATTTTTTAACTATTCGGAAAGGAAGGGTGGCATTTTGATCAGTTAACCATCTGGGTCTGATATTTTCTTCTCTTTCTTCAATGGAAGGGAAGGGTCAATTTTATTGTAGAGCCGTATGCATTGCACAAAAGATGCCCGTACGGTTGTTCAATTCTATCCTTTTCCTATTATTATTTATCTTTCTTTTCTCTTCCGAGATAGAGGAACTTTTTATTATGTTATATCATCAGGGTAATGATCCATCAACCTGCTAGTTCGTTTTATGAGGCACAAACGGGAGAATTTATCCTGGAAGCGGAAGAACTACTGAAACTGCGTGAAACCCTCACAAGGGTTTATGTACAAAGAACGGGCAAACCTTTATGGGTTGTATCCGAAGACATGGAAAGAGATGTTTTTATGTCAGCAACAGAAGCACAAGCTTATGGAATTGTTGATCTTGTAGCGGTTGAATGAAAATAACATGGATTTCACGAAAATCCGTGATTTGAGATTTTATCTCTGACTTTAATATTCTATTACATATTTATTAATATAACATATTTATTAATATAGAAGTAATTCATAATCATCCGGTTAGGATCAATCTAAACCAGTCCATTATGTATACAATTCAACATGCCAACTATTAAACAACTTATTAGAAATGCAAGACAGCCAATAAGAAATGTCACGAAATCCCCCGCCCTTCGGGGATGCCCTCAGCGTCGAGGAACATGTACTCGGGTGTATGTGCGACTCGTTTAGATCATATCATGAGCAGGCACAAAAGCAAAAAAACAACCCCCCAGTATCAATGATACGTACCGACGAATATGGAAGAGGGGACTCCATTTACTATCTAAAAAATAAGACAATCTCTCATATCCCTCCATTGTGTATGAATTTTATGGTTTCCATTGGTGCAAATCCAATAATGATGAGAAACAATTCTCCATTGGTAACAAACGGTTATCCATTAAGCGGAGAAATTTTTATTTAAAAAGTATAAAGAGTAGGCCCCTATTCTGACAAGAACGGACTAAGAAGGTCAGTTACCCAGCTAATTTTCAGAATTAAATACCGTTACGGTATAGGTAGATCTCGTTGTGAAAGACCTATTACTAGATAATTCATGGGTAGAGCCAAGGAGGATGAACTATACAAGTTACCAATAACGTTGATTAAATGAAGTAAAGGCTCCGGTGTATAGAAAAGACCTCACCGTTTACGAAGTCACCATAGAAACGATGGAATCCACTATTTCTTTATCTGTCTATTTACTTTGATTTTTTACACTTATAGCGCAGAATACAATTTCTTATTTTTTTTTTCTTATTTCGCCTAAAACAAAAAAGAAAAAATTGTGGTCGGGAAGGTTATAGCAGCCAAAGCCATTGGAATTTTTATTTTATACATTGGAAAAATTCGTTTTGTTATTAATAGATTAGGAAAGGGCAAAAGAATAACTGAAAGAAAAGAAATCAATTAGTTATTCTTCAAAGTTTCAGCTGTTCAATGACTAGAATTAGACGGGGATATATAGCTCGGAGACGTAGAACAAAAATTCGTTTATTTGCATCAAGCTTTCGGGGGGCCCATTCAAGACTTACGCGAACTATTACTCAACAAAAAATAAGAGCTTTGATTTCGGCTCATCGAGATCGGGATAGTAAAAAGAGAAATTTTCG